ATAGTTCAGATAGAATCAAACTTCTTATTGATCCTGACACTTGGGAGCCTATGGATGAGGATATGGTCTCTATGGATCCCATTGAATTTCATTCAGAAGAGGAACCTTATACAGATCGCATCTTTTTTTATAAAAAAAAAACGGGTTTAACTGAAGCTGTTCAAACGGGCATAGGTCAACTAAATAGTATTCCCATAGCAATTGGAGTTATGGATTTTCAGTTTATGGGAGGTAGTATGGGATCTGTAGTAGGTGAGAAAATAACCCGTTTGATCGAGTATGCTATTAATCGATCTCTACCTGTCATTATTGTGTGTGCTTCTGGAGGAGCACGCATGCAAGAAGGGAGTTTGAGCTTGATGCAAATGGCTAAAATATCTTCTGCTTCATATGATTATCAATCAAATAAAAAGTTATTCTATGTATCAATCCTTACATCTCCTACAACTGGCGGAGTTACAGCAAGTTTTGGTATGTTGGGAGATATCATTATTGCTGAACCTAATGCCTATATTGCGTTTGCGGGCAAAAGAGTAATTGAACAAACATTGAAAAAGACAGTACCTGACGGTTCACAAGAGGCTGAGTATTTATTCGATAAGGGCTTATTCGACCCAATCGTACCACGTAATCTTTTAAAAGGTGTTCTCAGTGAGTTATTTCAACTACAGGGTTTCCTTCCCTTGAATCAAGATTAAAAAAAAAAAATATTTTAATTTAAAATTAAAAAGGGGTTGAAATTCTTCATTTTAAAATGGAAGTATAGCACTAGGTTCAGTTATTTTGATTTGTAGCGAATAAGCATTTAGTTTATTGTAATCAAAAAAACCAAACTAGGAAGATGGTGTTTTCTTTTGGGACATCAGTTATAAGTGTAGTAAGAGTCAGAAGTTTTGGATAATTACTTTTTTACCCGAATCCATTTTTTTATTCTACCCCCCTTCCTGATTAGGAATAAGCATCTTTCTATCGACAAGATAAAAAAGAGTTTCTTTCTCCTTCTGAGAAATCGGGTAAATCAAAAAAAATTTATCCCTACTTTATGACATATTCATATTATAGAACAACGAAAAATATATAAAAAAATATAGAAAAAAAAATAAAATATAAAAACAAATCAAATTCAAATATAGAATATATAATCAAATAATCAAACTAAGAAGAATATAAGAATGAATATAGAATGATAATAAAGAATAATAAGAATATAGAATATAAATTATTTCTATTTACCGAGAATTACCGAGAACCCCTGTTTTTCACTAGGAATCCCTGTTTTGTTTGTTGGATAAGATTGGTTAAAGTCGCGAATTCATAAAAAATTCTTTTCTTTCAAAACAAACAAAGGTTTTTTGAAAGAAAAGATATAAATAAAATTAAGGATGGGAAAAGAAGAATAAAATTTATGAAAGTGGACTGTCATACATATTCGTGTAGAAAGAGGAATAGGTAAACTTCATTTAGTTCTACATTCCTTGTACTTATTTATTTTTATTATTAAGTACTTTAATATTAAGAATATTAAGATTATATTCATATTTTTTATAATAGGTAGACGTATCATAAGATATCTTTATAATTATAATAGGTACAAATATGAAATCGAGGTACCCGTTCTATGATAGATTTTAACTTTCCCTCTATTTTGGTTCCTTTAGTGGGCCTAGTCTTTCCGGCAATCGCAATGGCTTCTTTATCTCTTTATGTCCAAAGAAATAAGATTGTCTAAAAATGATGGGACCAAATCTCATCAATTTATTTCAACGCTGGATCATCATACAAATACTTTTTTAGTGTAATATGGTAGGATATATGATATGCGGCCTTTCCGAAAACAAACGGAAAAATTGTTATGTATACTGATGCATAATATATGCATTAATGTATGTATATGCGGTTATAGCTTAATCAATATCAATTAAATTCAAAATGATCAGCAAATATTTTTTTAAAATCTTTGAAATAGAAACTCAATGTATCTAACCAATTATTCCTAATGGTTCATGTCAGAATACTGCTAGTTGATGGAAGTTATTTCGGAATCAAGCAAGAAAAGTCAAATCTATTTGGGTTATTTTCTCAATTCTAATCGAATGCAACTGGATCTAGTATAGTATGAATTGGCGATCAGAACATATATGGATAGAACTTATAACGGGGTCTCGAAAAACAAGTAATTTTTGCTGGGCCTGTATCCTTTTTTTAGGTTCACTAGGATTCTTAGTGGTTGGAACTTCCAGTTATCTTGGTAGGAATCTGATATCCGTATTTCCTTCTCAGGAAATTGTTTTTTTCCCACAAGGGATCGTGATGTCTTTCTATGGGATCGCAGGTCTATTCATTAGTTCTTATTTGTGGTGCACAATTTCATGGAATTTAGGTAGTGGTTATGACCGATTCGATAGAAAAGAAGGGATAATGTGCTTTTTTCGTTGGGGATTCCCTGGAAAAAATCGTCGCATCTTCCTTCGTTTTTTTCTGAAAGATATCCAATCAATCAGAATAGAGGTGGGAGAGGGTCTTTTTACTCGTCGTGTCCTTTATATGGAAATCCGGGGTCAAGGAGCCATTCCCTTGACTCGTACTGATGATAATTTTAATCCACGAGAAATTGAACAAAAAGCTGCCGAATTGGCCTATTTCTTGCGAGTACCAATTGAATGAAATGAACTGAAGAAGAAATCTCAGCATGAGAGAAGAACTTACTAATTATCTTTTTAAGACAACTGCAGCTTCTTAAAAATGTTCATTCCGACAAAGGATGCTATATTCTATTTTACCGTTCCGTTGAGGCAGCAGTTCACATACATTATACATCTCAAATACAAATACAAATAAAAAAACCAGGAGGACGCATAAAGAATAAAAAAAATATAATAATTATATAATTATTAATTATAAAATTATAATATAATAATAATTTATTAATTTATATATAATATATATTAAGTATTAATATTAAGAATTTAAGTATTAATATAAACTATAAACTATTTGTACACCAAAAGTACACCAAAATATACGCATATACATGGCCCCCAGCTTAACTCTTTTATACTAATTAAAGGTCTAATAAGTTTCATTAAGAAGTCTAATCTAAGTTAAGTATAGATTCATCAAATATCTTACCTTCAATGAATGAATTCAGTACAATCAATACAATGGCAAACTTGTGGATAGGGAATTCTACTAGCTACCTATCGAATTTATTGTAGAAATTCCGGGATCTATGATTGGACTATGCAAAATAGAAATACTTTTTCTTGGGTAAAAGAACAGATGACTCGATCCATTTCTTTATCGATCATGATATATGTAATAACTCGAGCATCTATTTCAAATGCATATCCCATTTTTGCGCAGCAGGGTTATGAAAATCCACGAGAAGCGACTGGTCGAATTGTATGTGCCAATTGCCATTTAGCTAATAAGCCCGTGGATATTGAAGTTCCGCAAGCTGTACTTCCTGATACTGTATTTGAAGCAGTTGTTCGAATTCCTTATGATATGCAACTGAAACAAGTTCTTGCTAATGGTAAAAAGGGAGCTTTAAATGTGGGAGCTGTTCTTATTTTACCCGAGGGATTCGAATTAGTCCCCCCCGATCGTATTTCTCCCGAAATGAAAGAAAAGATGGGCAATCTTTCTTTTCAGTCTTATCGTCCTAATAAAAAAAATATTCTTGTGATAGGTCCTGTTCCCGGTCAGAAATATAGTGAAATCGTATTTCCCATTCTTTCTCCCGACCCTGCTACGAAAAAAGACGTTCACTTCTTAAAATATCCTATATATGTAGGTGGGAACAGAGGAAGGGGTCAGATTTATCCTGATGGTAGCAAGAGTAACAATACAGTTTATAATGCTACATCAGCCGGTATAGTAAGCAGAATAGTACGTAAAGAAAAGGGGGGGTATGAAATAACCATAATTGATGCATTAGATGGACGTCAAGTGGTTGATATTATACCTCCAGGACCAGAACTTCTTGTTTCAGAAGGTGAATCCATCAAGCTTGATCAACCATTAACAAGTAATCCAAATGTAGGAGGGTTTGGGCAGGGAGACGCAGAAATAGTGCTTCAAGATCCATTACGAGTCCAAGGCCTTTTGTTCTTCTTGGCATCTGTGATTTTGGCACAAATCTTTTTGGTTCTAAAAAAGAAACAGTTTGAAAAGGTTCAGTTGTACGAAATCAATTTCTAGATCTAGAGATTCCTTAAACTTGTCGATTGATAGAATTATGTATTGTATGATTCAAAAATTATGTAAGCCTTTTACTTTTTTTTATTTTTTTATACTGTTTTTTCTTTTGTGAGATGTCTGAAACTCATTACTTGTATACTATTCCTAATAATAGAAAAAAAGCATACAAAGGAATAGAATACAAGGCAAAGACGGGAAAAATGAAAGTAAAAAAGATTTCTATAAAGTCTTTTTAGTCTTCCTAATCTTATATTCGATACAAGACAACACAAGAAAGGTATTTTTCTTGTGTCGTCTTGTATCGAAAGAATCGTGTTTTTTCTCCTGTTCGCCAAGGATTCTTATCCCTAGTTATCTTTTACAGGTATATCTTAACTTCTTTTTTTTGTTTAGATTCATAACAGTAATGGACAAACAGAAACAAAAAAAGGGGAAGTGAAGGGAGAGTAATTCATTGAACAAATAGAACTTCTTCAATGATTCAATTCACTTCAACTTATAACTTAGTAAAATTATTCAAACAAAAAAAGACTTTTCTTGTTTTGTTCCGACTGAAAAGCGGATTAAATCTTTACGTATATCTAAATACTTCTTTATTATCGCATTACAGTTCTTATTTTATCCCTTTTTTTATTTTCTATATATTTCTATATATAAATATAAAAATAAAATAAAAAATATTTCTTTTTATCATTCGTTTTTTATTTGTTTTTTATTTTTTAGTAAATAAAAGATTTGCAGGATGTTTCATACCGATAAATCCACACGTATTGGATTATTCATAAAATCGATGGATT